ACTTATTTAAGCATACTTGAAGTGTTTATTTTGAAGCCGGCAACTTTGGAGTCTAATAGCAGCTGTGGTTGGAGCTATAGAATATGTATTTCATAAGATTGTTGTGGCATGCATGTGATGTGTTAGGTGTTAGGTGTTATAGAATATTTGTTGTATTTATCTCATAAGAGTAGCAATACTTGGTGGGGAATTTTTACCAATATTATGAGATAAACTATAAGAGTGGTATTTATCTCATAAGAGTGGCAATACTTGCGGGGGGCATTTTATTTGACCGCTCTGCCTACGCCTACTGGGCCAGGCTACCCCGAAACTTACCGCTTCAAAGCCCTATCCTTGGCTACCGCTTGCTTGCTCACAGCCCTTGCTGCTTGGCAGCTTTCTCCGGTGCCAGCACAGAAATCGGAGGTATCTGTACCGGCTTGCTCGCCTTCCTTCCAATCTGTCTAATAATTAGAAAACAGTACTTACAGCTTGCCGTATTGCCTAACGGCGTACTCTATTCCGCTTACAGACAAGTCCTATACTTAGCTTCCTTCATACCAATGGGTGATCAATCAAATATTCAATCAAACCAGATCACCTGAAGGGCAACCTTTCTGCCTATAATGGTGAATTTGATTCTCTTAGTTAGATAACCTTATTGAATCAAATATGTAATAAAATAGTTGATCAGTGGTCTTCTTTGCCCTCTTTTCGGCTTTGGTAGTAGTAATGCTAATGCCATTTCAAATCCTAATTCCAATGCCTTACTTCCTTCTCGAAAAGAAGTATTTGATGCTAAGACCGGATTCGATGCATCTAGGGTTTTAGGGAGGCTTTGTGCCTTGCGTAGGTTCTATCTTTACTGAGGTTTTTTCTACCTAGCCTAGAAAAATAAGGGAGAGAATCCCCTTACTTGGAATCTCAAGCATTCTTCTTATTATACGAAATAGTTAATCCGATCAATAGCCAAAGTGCTGTGGGACTGATGACTGTCCTCTTGATGCTGATTTTCCTCCCTTCTTCCTTTCCTTGGGCTAACAATTGGTTGTGCTAAAGGAAATCCCCCTACTCGCCGAAGGAAGAGGCATCTCATGCCATGCTTCTTCTGTCCACCAATCGCATTCGTGGATATCTTATTGCAGGAGTGGTGCTTTGGGAAAGAAGTTACCTTACTTCCCCAGGTCTGAGTTTAGTTGCTATTGAGGAAGATCCTTGTTTGATTTTCAAATAGGATACCAGTTCTTCCTCCAGCACCGGTTAGTGATTCAATCACAGCAGAAAAGAAAAAGATCACAGCTTCTACTGTAACACTGGCTACGAGAGCAGTAAGAGCTGATACGATCACATTTGAGAAGTCTCACGGGCCCTCCAACGCTAGTCTTATGCCATTCGTGCCCTACGACTAGTATTCCTTTCTCTTATTATACGACGATAGCACTCGCAAATCCCACTAACAACCGATTCTATACCAGCAGATGAAATAGCTGCCTATTCTTTTGCTACAGAACAAGGCATTCTTGCCAAGACATTCCGACTACACCGCCTCCCCTCAAAGGCTGGAAAAAGAAAAGAAGTTAACTGTCCCAAAGAGGCAGACATCTAGCTAACAGCTCCTTGCTTTGACGGGTATATCTAAACAATATTCATTGCCTTCCTCCCCTGACTCAGACAAAAATGCAGTTAGTTCACTTAGGGCAAGCAGTTCGTCGCAGCCTTTTCTTGTTCTTTCTAAGAGGGCATTTTTCGATGCATCCCCGCTTGTTTGCTTATGTTGGCTAGAATAAGGATAGCCTTATTACGGATTCAATAACAACTGGCCTCCTTTCCTTACCTGGGCTTGACCGGAATGACAGGACTGTTACCGTACTGTGCTAAAGGAATGCTTTCTATCTTCCAAACGGGGAATTCTCTTTCTCGACTTGCAACTTACTTTTCCTTTCTTGCCTTTCTTCAGCTTCGCAAGGGGCGCGAACGAATAGACTGAAGTAGTCCTTTTGTGGCTAGGTTTTGGTCAGCTCTGAGGAAAGCCCTTCTCTTTATTTAGGAGCGAAAGAAGATGGATCCGTTTAAGAAGAATCAGCAGCCATTTTATCCACTATAGTTCGACTCGAAAGGTCTTTCCGTGACCGAGTTCAGTGACCAAGGCTAGGCAACTCACTAGGCGAAGAAGAAGCAGCTAGTCTTGTCGGAATAAGCCCTTCTCAGGGAAAAGAAAGAGATCAAGCGTCAGACCTAAGGAGAAGAAAGATCTACGCAACAATTCATGGTATCCCAGGCAGGTAAAACGGATATTTCATTAAAAAAAAGAGTAAGGGAAAAGTCCTCTCATGACTGGAACTGGCTCAAGGCAATAGCCAATTCCTCCTCCCTCCTATCATAGATGTGTCAAATGTGGCACCGATGTTCATTTTACTGAATACCATTCCGATCTGTTTTGTCATTCGCGCTAAAAACACTATTCCGATTTATCTGCTAAGTCTGAAGAGATGACGAAATCGTCTACCACTTCAATGAAGAAGCCCTTAGGACAGTTCGGTTCCCGACCGCTCGGTTCCCTGTTCAGAACACAATTGAGCGGTGCTTTGGGCCTAGCCTTTCTCGGTCTTAGTCACTGATTGATGAATCGAACTTCTTCTCTTACGAAATTAGGCTAGCTCTCTCAACTAGATCATCACAATACAAAAATACCTGATCCGAAGACTAAAAAGATTAGAGAAAGGGTACGAGTCGCCTATCCTTATTTACCTAATTAGTCGGAGAAGGAATCTAGCTACCACTATCATTCTTCAGTCAGTCATCACAGGCAACAGGAAGCTATCTCCATCCCTTTCCTTTCGCCCCTTCCGGGTTCTGTTAAGAAGGATCTTATCTTCCCCGCCGACTTCACTCGCCTAAGGGGCGTAGCGAGCGATGGCCGATTCAATAGCAGGGGTTAGTCTTCAAAGAGCTAACTCGATGTCACTTGGGATCGGATCCACCTCACTTAAGCAAGAACAGCTAGCTATAGAGACCTTTTCTTGCCCCCTAGTGCAGCAGCAGTATGCCCACGCTTTCTTTCTATACGCAATTTAGGAGGAGAAAAGTTGATGGGACCCGAACCTACCTCCCAACCTAGAGTAGCTAGATGAGGAAGTAAAATCCATCCTTGTTCATATTCTATATATAGGCTTTTCTGGTACACGAAATGAGCCAATCTGCATAGGTTCATTGTTCTAGCCCAGGGAATCTTTCCCTAATGATCCAGATCTCCCTCATTCCACCAGCATCCGGTACACATCCATTCCTTTCTTGCCAGCATGAATCGGATCAGCTTACGATCTGCTTACTCACCGGAACATTTCCAATAAAGCTCCTTCACTTGGAAAGTTTCTAAAAGTTCTTTTACCTCATTCTCGAGGCAAATCAATGGACCAGGAACGAAAGTCAGTGAAATGAAAGGAAATGCCCTACTTGCACATAGTTTCTATCTTTCAGTCACTATACGATATTATTTTCTATTTAAGGACTTTTGGGATCCAAACCCTATTTAGCTGCTAGGATCCTGAGAGCGAAGGGCATAAACCCATACTATCCTCGATGAGTGAAAGAAAGATAGCTACATCTTAAGGCGGTCATCATTTATTCGCGCAATTCGGAAGCAGCGATGCTTGGCAGTCCGACTTCAAGAGATCGGGCTAGCTTGGTTGTAGATTCCACATAGGTAGTCCTAAGGTAAGGAAGGTGTCAGCGAGTCACGCAAAGCCTGCCAGCAAGTCAGTCAGAGCTAGATTTTACCTTCAAAAAGGAAAAGAAATCTCGAGGAGAATCGAGCTATTTTCATGCCAGCAAGGGAGTCGGGATAGATAGGACAGGATAAGCTAGGGCCAGGGCCTGTTCCCGGTCTCCTTATGCTTACACAAGTGTTGGAGCGAAGGCGAAGGCATGAAGCGATGGAATTGAGTAAGCGCATTCAGCATCAGGATCGGCTGGATGGATTGGGTCCGGTCTTTGCTTTGCAACCGGGGAAGTTAGTTTCAGTGATCCTTGCTTTGGTGACTCTCATACCAGAATCGGAATGAAACTAGTGAAGGTTGCCCGGGTCAGTTTCCCCTGCCCCAAACCAAAGGGTATACCTTGAGTCGTTGACCATGTCCTCTTCGAGTCTTGGATCTTCGCTCCTCTGTCAAGGCTTCTGCTTGTCTTTGGTGGACAAATCCGCTGTTAGCGTTTAGCTTGGCACTAGGCAGAGCCTCTATCACCCATAGGGCCCAATAGACTGAAAAAGGTGGGTAGCTGTTGTTTAGCGATTGCGCATTGCCGTGCTGTCCTTAATAAATATATCTGTTAGCTGCGCCAATAAATAGACCTTACTACACGGAACGCTTACAAAGGCAAGGAAGAGATAGCTATTACCAGAGCTACTAAAAGCTATACATAAGAACATTCTAAAGAAGAAGGAAAGCCCTCTACTCCATTCAGAAAGTCAGGAATGGCAGGCTGGGGAGGTAAAAAGAGAGAGAGTCAAGGTACCCGAAGTTTCATGAACAGACCATTCTCAACATTCGCCGAAAAGATCCGAGTAGAAGAAAAAGTAGGACTCAATTCCCGCTAAGTAACGAGCCATCCTTCTGGATTATTTAAGTTCAGGCCAAAATCAACCATATCTGATTTCCGACATTTAACTTAATAGCAAAAATAGACACGAGCAGATAATGCGCAGTTAGCAAGAGATGGCATTTAATCCAAGTGTTAAAGTGTATGACTGTCCGAGCTGTTAGCCTTACAGAATCCCCTGTGAACGAATCTGCTGCATTGAATGCCCTCTTTGAAGGGATTGTGACAGAAAAGTAAGCAGGAGCAGTAAAGGAAATTTTCTAGTTCCCTTTACTAGTAAGGGAAGCCATCACCAGGGCCAATGATCGAACCCCATACCGAGATGGCCTTATGATGATGGACGTGATCCATAGCCGATGTTGGCTAGAAGCAGTATCAGTAGCAATAGAAGAATGGAGAATCAAAGGTAGAGCAAGGTAGCTTTATCTAGGTTACGAGCGTAGTCTACGAAGCTCAAAGCAGAGATAGGTGACCAAGCCCTCTTTTGGCCGAACAGATAGGTTCGGGTGGGGGATGCGTTCACCCAACTTGTACGCTCACCTGCAAGCACGCCGTCCTTTGTAGGAAAATCGGGAGCTAACCGACCCCACCCAAGAACAAGAACACGGAAGCCAATATATGTGGACACTTCCAGCAACTAGCTCAACTCAAAGAAAGTGCCCGCGGGTCAGTCCTCAACCCTGGAATATGCTGTCTTTGTGACATCCTAGGCAGATAGGTTTTTTCTATCTAGATTCTATACGAGCGTAGTATGGATTCTGCTTTAGCCTAGCCCCTTTGACAGCCAGTGAGAAGTGAGAAAACAACCTACCTCACTCACTAGCTGAAAGATAACTAGTGGTTGGGAAGGCAGGGCATATAAGAATTTAATACGGAACTACTTTGCCTTTTTTGCCTATCGTTGCGTTCGGAGTATCCCCCGAGGACAGAGAGAATGGTGATGACTTAGAGGATCCTAAAAGTGGAACCGTGAAAGCAAGCTGTCACATCCGCCCCCTGAACCAAGACAAGAAAGCGAAGCGAGAGTAGGCTCCCCGTCTGAAGAGCCTACTCTCGCTTTGTTAATTGGCCTTTTGTGCCTGTTATGATCTCTCTTCGTCTTTGACTTCGTCCGTCCTATTCATATATCAAGATCGGGGGATCAAGAATCCAGTACTAATGTTCAATCCTTGTCTCTTTCCGTGTGTGCCAGCTTTCTTGAAGGGATAAGGGGAACATCAGTCGTATGGAAGCCCAGTTCTTGGAGACTAGAGAGAGCGAGAGGGGAAACGAAGACACAGAGCTGCACCTAGAAATCAACTGTTTTCGCTAATCCATCAGTTCAGTCTCTTTCCAAAGCCAGACCTGATTTGAGTTGGGTTGGTGGATGGAACAAGGGCTGTGCCCGCTGCTTGCTTTCTTCGGGCTAGAAGGTCAAGCCTATTTGAATTTGTTATTGGAAAATGAGAAGGAAGCCATCTGTCATGGGGAGGCAATCCTCAAATACGTACTTTGACCTGACGGCTTACCGGTCTTAGCTTCTGATGGGAATTCCAAGTCCTATTGTCCATCGGAACCATCAATCATAAGATTAGCCAGTCAGAAAGTCTTCGCTCTTCCAAAGCCTCATTAGCACGCCAGTCAGTCAGCTTGACCAAGAAGACCCGAAAAGGCACACAATAAGGAAAGGAAGATCACGTATCGATCAATTTCTGTTCTGCTACCCCCGGATTGGTAAATCAAGGAATGCTTACCGAAGCGCATATCCGCTCTAAAGAAAGAAATCCCCGCTTCCTCTTCTAGAAGAGTGACTGCCTTTTTCACGCGAACAAGCCATGGCGAAAGAAAGCAGACGCCATCAGATCCAGCTCGAATGGTTTGGACCCGCTAAGCGCAGTTGAATGAATAACAGCAGCTATCTCATCTAGATCCGTTGTCGGATAAGGTTATTTTCATAAAAGGGAAATGGCTATTCCGGCTTCCAGTCTTGATTCGACGTTTTGGAGTTAGGGCAAGGGCATCAGTTAAATTAGCTTTTTTGACCCCAGCCAATTCGTTCGGCTTAGCCGATAAGAGTTCTCTCACTGGCTGAACGGAACGCGAGGAGAAAAAGAAAAAAATCCCGATCTTAGAACTTAATAGCAGAAAACCATACTGAATGAAGTACGGGATAGAGTTGCTCTTGGTGCTTTAGCCAGTAAGGGCTTTCTAAAGAATTATAAAGAAGAAGGAAGATTCGGAATGGGCCTAAGCGCAGGAAGGAAGCAGGGAGACTATTTAGAACAACACTCCTCCATGGAGGAGAGCTGGTGCCAATGGTCCTCATTATTGTGTAAAACTCCTGGATAGGCCGATTGTCTCGATGTGCAGTATAGAGAGCTCCTGGAAGACCGAAAAAGCAGCTGGTCTTCTTCTAATTGGAAGAAAAATGATAGAGAAGAGGAAGGATCGAAGACGCGAGACCAGATAAGCATGAAGTTGTTACCTTTTTCAAAGAGCTGATTCGAGAACAGTAAGAGCTTGTCGGCAAATGGCTTAATTCCTATTTCTATCCATAAATGATGTTTTGCCCGAGACAAACCCGGGATTACTTGTTAATTGCTGTCAGCAGTTAAGGACAAAGGGGAAGGTGACGAAGGTAATGCAGTCAAGCCGTCAAGCTGGCAGTGAGAGGTTTCCAGATGAGAGATTTGCTGCTATTCCTTAGTCCTATCCACTTTTGCTAAAAAGGTCTACGCTTGGTTGTAAGGCGAGGAATGATAGCAATAGTGCTTTACGAGAAAGAACCCTTTAACCTTTCCTTTATTCTCTTTGACCTTTACCTAGCCCTTGCTCGTTCTCGTTTGACACCTTTACTGGCTAACGCGAGAGACTAGTCCTCTTCCTGGCTTGAAAAGTCAGTAGGTGGGGTAAACATTATCAAGTGAAAAGAGAAAAGTGCCTGCTTAATCCGCAAAGGAAATAGGAGAACCTTAGTCCAGGTGATAGTACACTCCATATATCCCATTTTAAATAGTGCTTCCTGCCCTTGCCTAAGGGACGAGGAAGAAAGAAATTCACCGGGTGGTAAGCCACATACCTGTATATTCAACCTATGCTTATCTTATGTTATGTCTAGCCTAGACTTATAAGTATAAGGATACGTCCCGCTAGAAGGAGTATGAATAGTTGGATTCCTTACTAGGCTTTTATCCCTTTTCTAGGAACTAGTCAATTAAGGTAGGGTTCTTGTTAGTCTATGTCTACCCTTCTTTTATGATCTATCTGCTTGTGCTCTATAGAATAGATAAGATAATAGGTTCCCCCCAGCCCTAATAGAATGTTATCCTTTTTCGATCCAAATCGAGCTAATAGTTAGATTCCAGAATAGCCAATACAGTACGGTTAAGACGAGTTCTCAGCCATTGATCGTCTTTCATTGGAAGTTTCCTTTGATGTCGGTGCTGGCGAACGAGAAGGTTTCATCCCTATAATATATTTTATCCTTTAGGCTAGTAGGTTATAGGGGAAAGAGCAAGCTAGAGGTCCAACCTAAACAAGCGTAAGATCTGAGGGAAGCGAGTCGTAATCGAATTTACCTACCTTTTAGCTTAGAGTAAACAGACAAGCTTATCCAGTTCTAGCCCCCTTCTAGTAACTAGTAAGAAAAAAGCTATTCATGTCAGTGGGGAGTGAGCTCGGGGATAGAGCAATTCTTGGACTGCTCTATCCCCCCCTCAATGAGTCTATCCTGCTTCAGGCCATGTTGTTCAGTCTCCTGGAACTAAACTCTTAGATGCAGCCGCCTCCATCCATCGGCAATCCGCTCCCGTACGGGCGTTGACATGCTTAGCGAAGGTCTCCTTATTTACGACGAAATTTAGATCAGGTTGCACGAAAGGAAGGGGGAAAACCTATGACGAAGTCGTTTTTGATGAGGAGAGGGAAAACCCCTCCCTAACGCTGGGCAAGATCAATAAATAAGAAGCTTCGGCTTAGGGCGACCAAACCAAGCTCGATTCGCTCCAAATTCCCACAGTGCCTTCCTTGGGAAAGGTGACCCGTATCTTCAGGTCGCTCCAGGCTCTACCGGAACCGAGCGTACCTTGGGACACGCGCTACAAAAGGCTTAGGAAGCGGACCTGTCTGATGAGGGGACTTCGTAAACTATCTAACTTTGAAGCTATTACACCCAAAAGGGTGAAACCACAGAAGCAGGTAACCCTGACTTCAAGACATATGGTGAAGAGCACCGGTCAAGCTCACACACAAGAGGGAAGGAACGAAAGATTGATTGATCTGCTGCTCGATCGGAGATATAAGGGAAGCGCTGGTAACCGAACTCTTTCGCGAAAGGGATTCCGCCGCCGAGTCTGTGTCTGTTATGAGAGCAGTGGCTAATAGAACTGATGCGCCTCAGAAAGCAGCGTCCTTCTCAATCAATGCCCGGGCATCCCATACATAACAACCAATCCCCGTACTGAGTTCTCTCAGGTGCCAACTCTTTTTTTTTCCGTAATAATATTAAAAGGTTCATGGCCATCGATCGGTCGGAAGGTTAAGAGTGATAGATATTATTTATGTTCCAAGTCAGGCGCTTCCTTGTATCCCGCTTGGCAGTACATAAGGGGAAAGACGAGAATAGACCTCAAGGTCGGAACCGGCTCTTTTGGTTTTCTTTCTTTGGCTATGGTTGCCTTGACCAGAGGGTTCCAAACCGTTTAGAATGAACCGTAGCCAAAGATCCATTTACCCAGACGGTGTGCGAAATGAGGAAATTTTCCGTAGTAGGCCGAGTTTGACTCTATCGCCCGACACACAGCCCTCTATGTAGCTCTACCACAAGACCTTTCGGTGCCATCACAAGAACGAAGGAGACCCGCAAAGAGCGTTTGCACAAGGAGTGGAGCGATCCCTGAAATCATAGGTTCGATGAAGAACTAAACCGAATGATCGAAAGACAATAACATAAGGGCACCTCTATAGACGCGAAAACCGAGTTACAGACCCCGATGGACGCGTGATGAATGTGAGAAGCATCTGCCCCGGTAAGCCTATATGTTGATGAATGGGAGGGTAGCGAACAGCATTCTTGAAGACAGGCTATTCGACCTCCTTACAACTCTTTTTGCTAGGTTCCGAAAGTGCTTATTCCGCCTTACCTTATTAGGGGCGATGGACTGTATTCAAGAGGATCAGACTTGAAAAGTTCAGGCTATGGAAGTTTCGATCTTCCCATAAATCTATCTTTTAATGGTGTCGATAGCCTGTCACGTCATGGTAAGCGATCATAAACTTCTTTCGATCTTGAATGCTCTCTTCCGCCCCTTGATTACTTTCTGGGATGACAGCAAGTCTTCTCCCCATTGGTGAGATTGGTCCCGTTCCTTTGTTCTTTGTCCAGCTACTCGGTCAATGAAGATGGAATCAGGGCTAGCTCTCTCAGTCCCATTCCTGATCAAAT